CCACCTCTTTTTGCTAATCCCCCGTTAGGATAATACATGTATGGTAATAGATAGTAAAAACCCCATACAGTTGATCTTTTGCACCCGCTTCAAGCCATGATCACTAATTAACCAATCTTGGGGTAAACAGTTTCTAATGTTTATGTTTACTTTCACTTAACTCTTGTACATAGAAAATGAGACTCAATCTTTTTACTGCAAATTTAGAAGCTGTTTCTTTCACTCATATAACTATCTGGTTTAGTTCATCAACCCGAATGATGAATAAAAAATCAAAATATATATTCAACTCATGAAAGGCCCTTCCTAAAAAGAAAAGAAGTAGGGTCAATTTTATGTCTCAACGAATCACACGTAGAGATATTGATAACACACATAGAGTTAATGGGATTTCATAACTAATTGATTGAGCAGCAGCTCGTAAACCACCTAAAAAGGAATATTTATTATTTGATCCATATCCTGACATAAGAAGTCCAATGGGAGCAATACTTGAAATTGCAATCCATAAAAAAACACCGATACTGAGATCAGCTAGAACAAGATGATAGCCAAAAGGAATTACTAAATAACTTAGTAGAATTGATATGACTGCGATGGATGGTCCGATACTGAATAAACGAATATCTCCTCGAGATGGCAGAAGATTCTCTTTGAAAAGTAATTTTGTACCATCTGCTAGAGCTTGAAGAATTCCCAAAGGACCGGCGTATTCAGGTCCAATACGTTGTTGTATCCCTGCAGATATTTCTCTTTCTAACCAAACAATTACTAGTACACCTATTGTGATTCCTAAGACAAGAGTAAAAATAGGGACAAGCATCCATATGATCCCATCGACTTCTTTTAAGGATTCCAATCTAGAAAAAGAATTGATAGCTTGTACTTCTGTTGTATCAATTATCATTTTAACGATCAACTTCTCCCATAATGATATCTATGCTACCTAATATCGTCATAATATCAGCCAATTTCATTCTTTTAACTAGCTGAGGAAGAATTTGCAAATTGATAAAACCCGGTGGTCGGATTTTCCATCTCCAAGGAAAAACACTCCTATCTCCTATCAGAAAAATTCCCAATTCTCCTTTTGGAGCTTCAACTCTCACATAAAGTTCTTGCTTCGACAATTCAAAAGTCGGAGAAGGTTTTTTACTAATAAATCGATAGTCAAAATCATTCCATTTCAGATCCCTTAATCTATCAAAGCGTCGGATTTCAAAATTCTCATAGGGCCCCCCCGGAATTCCTTCTAGAGCCTGTTGAATAATTTTTATGGATTCTGTCATTTCATTGATTCGTACTAAATAACGAGCTAATGAATCCCCCTCTTTTTGCCATTGGACTTCCCAATCCAATTCGTCGTAACATTCATACTGATCAACTTTACGAAGATCCCATTGTATTCCGGAAGCTCGTAGCATTGGTCCTGATAAACCCCAATTTATTGCCTCCTCTCCGCCGATAATGCCTACTCCTTCAACTCGTTTTAAAAAAATAGGATTACGTGTAATAAGATTTTGATATTCAGCAACCTCTGTTAAAAAATAATCGCAAAAATCCAAACATTTATCTATCCATCCATGAGGTAAATCAGCAGCTACCCCTCCGATACGAAAAAAATTATGCATCATTCGCATACCGGTGGCAGCTTCGAATAGGTCATATATCAATTCTCTTTCTCGAAAAATATAGAAGAAAGGGGTCTGTGCCCCAATATCTGCCATAAAAGGGCCAAGCCATAACAAATGCGAAGCTATACGACTTAACTCCAACATAATGACTCTGATATGGCTGGCCCTTTTAGGTACTTGAATATTGCCTAACTGCTCCGGTGCATTTACAGTTATTGCTTCTGTGAACATAGTAGCTAAATAATCCCAACGTGTTACATAAGGCAAATATTGTATAATTGTTCGGTTTTCCGCAATTTTTTCCATCCCTCTGTGTAAATAACCCAATATTGGTTCACAGTCAATAACATCTTCCCCCTCTAGAGTAACAATGAGTCGAAGAACACCATGCATTGATGGGTGCTGAGGACCCATATTGACTATCATGAGGTCTTTTCTTGTAGCTGGCGTAGTCATAGGTTTTTTCCCGATTCATTCTTCCATGAATTGCTGAAAGCGAAAAGAAGTTCATTAAAATTGAAGCGAATAATTCAAACCGACTCTTCAAATTAACCAGTTTTTGTTTCTCGAATATTTAACTGACCAATTAATTCGTTATAACGTATTCTATTTTTTTTTGACAAATAAGCCAGCAGCCGTTGACGTTTTCCCAGAATTTTTCGCAGGCCTCTCTGAGACAAATAGTCTTTTTTGTGCAATTCCAAATGTGAAGTAAGTCTCCGTATCTTATTGGTGAAATTAACTACTTGAAATTCAGCAGACCCCGCGTTTTCTTTGTTTTCCTCTTGCAAAATAATTGAAACGAATGCATTTTTTAGCATACAAGAATTTCCCCCCTCCCCTTTTTACAGAACAGATATGAATTTTATTGATCAGTAATAATAATACCAGCTATTTTAATGTAGTATACACAAGAATCTTAATTTCTTTATGGATTCCTTATTTTATCAATTAACATGAATCAATCCAATTTTGAATTTGATTCGGATAGGGATACAAAAAGGTGGTTTTTACACTCACAAAAGCGAATAACTGAAACCTCAAATTACGAAAATTTCTTTGATGCATTTGTAGATCTAATTGATACGTCATTGACTTAGTATCGTAGCATTTTATATGAAACTGGGATATAAGACAGGGCATATCTTCCGCTGTTTTGTTTACTTTAATATACCCTATATGGTAGAGAATATGTACCATCAACGAATTTTTAATCGTGGATACATATATATCCTTAACATGCTGAAGCGGCTCCCATTATTGGTATCAAACCAATAACGATTCATACAAGCTAAATCTTCTAATCTATAATTAGGCCAAAGAAAGAACTTTAATTTAATTAATTCCTTTTTATCTCTATCAAGATGTTTACTTTCATTCAAAAATTGACCCCAGTTTCTTATCTTAGTCTCGTTGCAAAATACTGGATTTCTATCCACAACATTCCCATTCTTTGAATTGAAAGAAATTAGAATTCTCAATTCTCTACGACGTCTAGATGATAAAATATTTTCAGGAACAAGCAAATCATAATGATTTTTCTCTCTATTTCCCGTTATTCTTTGATGGCTTGGAATGGATTCAGCAAAATTATTTTTATCAACATCTCGGTATCCTTGATTAAGTTGTTGCTTACTTTTAGGAACCAATGAAATGCCTATGGTTTGAGACATAAGAAATTGTCGACCCTTTTTTTCAGACAGACGAATGGGTTCGAGATTAAATATCTCAAATTGAATGATTTCATCCATCCGTACTGTATGGCGAACTATTTTTTGATTTAGACTTAATCTTTTCCTTTGCAGAGAGGTTATCATCACTTTTAACACTTTTTTTAGAGGTTTTCTCATACTTACCAGGGAACTATATGGCTCGAGCATATTTAAAAATTGTTTATCCACAAAATCAGTGTACCAGCTCAATTGAAAAAGAAAATACTCTTTCAGAACTGAATCGGGGTCTCCTGCTTTGTCTGTTTTTAATAAATCAGGGTCTATTTCTCTTTGAAATATTAGGTTTCCTGTTTTTACGATCATTATTCCTCGCTTCTTTGAAACATTCCCCTTTTGTTTTCCTTGCTTCTTTGAAAAATTCCCCTTTTGTTTTCCTTTTCTATTTTGATTTCCCCTGAAAGTTGAAAAAAGTAATTTGCTTGGTATAATCCACGGTTTCACTTTATATGCATTATGAAGTAGCAAAAGGTCTGGGAAGAACCAAGGTTCCAAGTACCAATTTGGTATGGGGTTATTTAATCTTTCTTTTTCTTTTTTTATCCAATCAGGATCTTGATCAATTCTAAAATTTTGCCTTTTCCAATCAAAATATTTTCTATTTGGCTTTTTGTCCATATCTATAATATTACCCATTTTAAAAATATATGAGTCCTTCTTAGTTTCATAATTAATAGATTTAGACGATAAAAGACCATATCTATAGTATTTTGTAAAATTCTCTTCTTGTTTTGGTAATGAATGTACTTCACACAAATTTTTATTTGTGTAATGAAATAATAGGTCCTTTTTGTTTGGTAATGAATATACTTCACACAAATTTTCATTTTTGCAATGAAATAATAGGCCCTTTTCATATGAACTCGATTTTTGAAAATCTTTATTTTCAGCCGTACAACGTTGATTGACTCTATTTCGCCGTTTTTGTGGTATTAATCTAGAACATCTAATTGGAAAGAAATCGTATTGAGAATGACCTATTAACCAGTTTTTCCATTGATCATAACTTCGAAGTTTCTTATGCCTTAATTCGGAATTAAATATTCCGTGTATTCCAAAATAATCCTTTATTGCAGTCTTAAGAAAAAAAGAAGTTCCATGATATTGAAGAGCAGATCTTAACTTATACAAGTTAATAACTTGGGATTGTGATAATTTATAAAATACATATCCTTGCGACAAGGAAGATAAGTCATAAAAGATATGTGAATTCTTCTTAGGAGTTCTAATAGAATAATTAGAACGTGACTTTTTGATAGTCGAAATCGAAATAAAGTTCATTTTTTTTTTAGTTGTTTTATTCATTTTTTCTTGATTTCTTTCATTATTAGAAATGTCTTTCTCAATCATTTTTTTTGTTGATTCAAGAAAAAGTTGTGTATTGATTTTGGCAATATTAATGATAGATATAAGGATATCTATGTATATTTTTTCAATGAAAATTTTTATAAAATAATGTAATTTACTGATTAATCGAGCACTTCTTATTTTTAATATTTGCCAACTATTTTTTGGTAGTTGTGATTCTACATTATAATTTGTACTACTATTTATTCCCAAAATTAATTTATTTTTCTCTTCTGTAAATCTTTGCATTTGATTTCTGATTATGCTTCTTATATCAGTTAAATTCTTCATTTTTAGTTCTGTCTGTGAATAATTTGTCCAATCTGTAGATCGAATTTGAGTAAACGATTCATCAATTATCCGATTGTTGATTATAGAATCTTTTTCTTTTTTAGTTTCACTTGATTCATCTTTTTCTCTCAATCTAACCAATGAAATTGGATTTCCTTTTGAGAGTTCTGTTACTACTGTTTTTAAAACTCTTAGAACTTGAAAATTCCCCTTTTTCATTTTTTTTTCTAGTTTCTTAAAAATGGGTTTAAACAAAAAGGAAAAAGATATTTTTCGGGGAGAACCGAAAGCATGGTCAGCTTCCAGTCCCCAAACGGTTAAAAAAACAAACTCGTCTTTTTCTTTTTGCTTTTTGATTCGATTTTTACGAGAGGCTTGGAGCTTAGATCTGTGCCAAGGTTTCAAGCAAAAAGGAAATTGGATTTTTATCTGAAAACCGACTCCAAACAAATTGGTCAGAATCTCTTGGTCTTTTAATTTAACACCACTGTGGTCGAAAAAAATGTGTATTTCTTTCTTCCATTCCTGAAAATCCTCAGACCACTCCGGAACTTGCAATAATAAGATACGGACAATATTTTTAGTTATTATGAATAAAGGGAGTAGGATATATTTTCTAAGAATCGAGTGCATTAGTAATACGCAAGCTCTTGCTGCGGGTCCATTTGGCACGCTTTCCCAGGCTTCTTCTACGTCTGCCCGCGCTATTTCTGCGTCTTTTCTTTGCTCCTTTTCGATCTTCGCCCTTTTATCTCTTATTTTTTTCAGTTTTTCTGTATAATTTAAAATTTTTGATTCTCTTCCTTTACCCATCCCATTTCTAAAAATACGTTTCATTGCCCGCCTCAAATAATAAAGGAGGAAATTTTTGGCTCTGCCAAAAAAAAGCTGGGAATGCGCCCTTGATTGGAACAGTTTCCAAATAAAAACTTTCCGCCTTTGAGCACGTGTAGAACCTTTGATTATGTTTCGACGAAAATCCGATTCATCAAAAGGGTAGCGTACCACACTCAACGTGTCTGGGAGCCCGGGATTTTTTAACTCAGGATCTATTCCAGCCTGATTAAAAAATATGAAAAATTTAGCTTTTCTTGAGCTAATATGGGGATCTAACTCCAACGGAAAGCCTTCATAGTCGTTTAAGTCGTATTCTAAATCAGTGACTAATTTGGATGGCCATCGAGGGACTTTTTTACGGATTTCTTTGAATACAATAGATTTTTTTTTTATTTTTTGATCATGTTCTTTTTCTGAAAATAAAGAAAGACCTTTCAAATTGAAACTTAAATGCAATCCTGATTCTCTAGCAAATTTACTGATTAAAGTTAAAAAATTACTAATTTCTGTTGAAAATGGTTTTTTATCAAATGTATCCATTTTCTGTTCAAATTCTTTATGTTTAATGTATCGGTAATCAGTACTAGGACGAAGGAAACAATGAATCTTATTTATTTCCTTGATACAGTGTTTTCTCAGTTGTATATTTATGATTGCTTGCTTTATGATTGAAGTTGAAACCGTGTTTTTGAGTCTTCCACGACCTGGCCCCTTCAAAAAAGGATCATATTTTTGAGGCAAGTAGTTTTTTTGAGTCTTATCATTATCATTTTTTTGAGTCTTATCATTATCATTACACAATCTAGTTCTTTTTTGAAGTATATCCATAGAAAGAAATCCCATGTCTAGAGCCTTAATTCTATTTAGCAATTCGTTTTTTTCATTGTTCTTTTTTTTGTTCTTTGTAACAACCCAATGATTATAGAGTTCATCATAGGATGTTTTTTCGGGTGTGAACTTGTCGTCTATTTTTCTTTCTATCATTTCCCTAAAAGTTGACAAACTGGGCGGATATGTAAAAGATATTCTTTGTTTTCCATCACTTTGGCATGTAGAAAAAAAATATTGTGACATTTCATTTTTGACAGCCCCTTCAAAACGCCCTTGATCATTTTTTATGTATCGTAATGGGCGAGTCCAATCTTTATAATTAAAAAGAAGGATCACAGGAAGTTTTTCAACAAGTTTGTCCGGATCCTCCTCTTCTTCCGTTTCATCGATTTTGTCCGGATCCTCCTCATCATAGGATGGTTTTTCATCGATTTTGTCCGGATCCTCCTCTTCTTCCGAAGAAGGGGAAGGAGAAGGAGAAGGAGAAGGGGAAGGGGAAGGAGAAGGATCTTCTTTGGTGGATCCCCCTTGTTCCTGTTTAGTCCCCTTCATTTCGGAAGCTCTTTCTCTTTCTTTCATTTCGGAAGCTCTTTCTCTTTCTATAGCTCTTTCTCTTTCTATAGCTCTTTCTAGAGCTCTTTCTCCAGCTGAATGTCTTTCTTCCTTATTTTTCCCTCCTTCTTCTGTTTCCGTTTTTAAGGTATCTTTCAGTTTCTTAGTAAGAAGGGGGGAGGGCATTCTGCCTAAATAGTAGATAGAGGTAATAAATAAGAGAATACTAAAGATTCGAGCCATAGAATTTCTAAATTGTGATACAAAGTATGTAAAGT